AAATATTAATAATATATTAATAATTGAAATACTATAAATAATATAATTATAATATAAATATTAATATAAATATAATAAAATTAATTAATAATATAATAAAATAGATATATAAAATACTATACTATATAATATAGATTTAATTCAAATTATAAATTAATTGATAAATTAATTAAATGATAAATTCATTAAATTGAAAAATGAACTACTTCGATATTTCTTTTTTAGTCTCTATCCACGTAGTTTTTTTGTGAATACACACGGCTTTATCTAAGTTTACAGCAGCAGGACTAATTTAGATATATCTTGAGTTCATATAGAACTAGTTAATATCTAATATCACATATACATGTGTTTCTTCCAGACAGTAAACCAATTAAATTATTCGTGTCTTAGATTCAATCGGATTCGTGAATCATTCTTCGAAGCATCCACAAGGAGTTGTCTTATAGCGATTAGATTCCATACACCTAGTTCGACCCCTACCCTATACTATAACTATTATAACTATAAATATTAATATTATTAATACTATTAATTATTAATATTATTAATATTCTTTTAATATTATTAATATTTAATATTATTAATATTCTTATTATTAATATTCTAAATATTAATATTATTAATACTATTAATTATTAATATTATTAATATTCTTTTAATATTATTAATATTTAATATTATTAATATTCTTATTATTAATATTCTTCTCGTTTTTTAAATTTTTTTTTATTAAATCTTCGTTTTATTTATTATTATCTCATATGGATAGAATCAATCTAAATCAATTCGTTAGACAGAATCATTGCATAAAAATATCAACATTTGAGTGATCTAAGTTCATATAATTTTTTTATTTATTATATTAAAATGATCTTTTGGTCAATCGTTAACGTTAAATTGAATGAATGAAACGGGAATTAGTTCTAGTTGTATAAAAATAACATAGTTTTTTTTAATTAATTGCATGTCGTAAACAACGGATACTCTAAAAATTATTATTCAAATTATGACTACTAATAACGAAATTGAATATTTTCATGTTCTAATCAAATGAACAAAACAAAATACAATAAAACAATACAAAAAAATATAAAGAAAGAGAATATTCATTGGGGGGAAGTATAAATTGGTCAAACAAACAATATTTTTAGGAAAAAGATCTTTTAGATAGATCTCTTTCCTGTTTTTTTTTTTTTTTTTACAATTACCTCATAATTTTTTTTTACTATTACACTAAATCGATCGTATACTTATTTATCTTATGCATCTTTTTATTTGGATTTGAATAACCTGTTTTCTATATTTCTTTATCGATTTCTGTTCCCTAAGTAGATTATCTTGAACCGCACATACATTTCGGCGTACTAAGCTAAAAAAAGACTATTTCAAAAAATAGTCAATGATGACCCTCCATGGATTCACCTATATAAGCCGCAGCTAAAGTTGCAAAAATAAGAGCTTGAATACCGCTTGTAAATAATCCAAGGAACATGACAGGGATAGGAACCACTAAAGGTACTAAAGAAACAAGAACAACAACTACTAATTCATCAGCTAATATATTTCCGAAAAGTCGAAAACTAAGTGATAAGGGTTTTGTGAAATCTTCTAAGATATTAATTGGTAAAAGGATTGGAGTTGGTTGAATGTATTTACCAAAATAACTTAATCCTTTTTTGGAAAGACCCGCATAGAAATATGCTACTGACGTAAGTAAAGCTAATGCAACGGTAGTATTTATATCATTTGTGGGTGCAGCTAACTCCCCATGAGGTAACTGTATTATTTTCCAAGGTAAAAGAGCCCCTGACCAATTAGAAACAAAAATAAATAGAAATATAGTTCCAATAAAGGGAACCCATGGACCATATTCTTCTCCAATCTGAGTTTTGCTCACGTCTCGAATGAATTCCAGGACATATTCAAAGAAATTCTGACCGTCATTAGGAATGGTTTGTGGATTTCGAACAGCTATAATGGCTGAAACTAATAAGATAGCAATTACAACCCAAGAAGTAATAAGTACTTGGGCATGGACTTGGAAACTCCCTATTTGCCAATAGAAATGTTGGCCTACTTCCACAGCAGACATATCATATAATCTTTTTAATGCGTTGATGGAACATAATAGAACATTCATATTGCCCTCTGAAAGAAATCGAACTTAAAAAGGAATTATTTTGATTCAACCATTTTTTTTTCGGCTTGTCTACTTATAAATTTAAATTGTCTTAAATTGTATCGTTTGAATACGACTAATCACATAATATCTCCGTTTAGGTTATTTTTCTCTTTTTTGCGCGATTCAGTATATAGTAGTAATAGTATAGTAACCGATTCCATGAATCTTAAAAATCTTATAAATCTATGGAGTTCCCCAAACCAAATAATTTATTTATCTTATTATTAATCAAGAATTTCGTATATAGCTAAAACGACCCTCACAAATTGCAAACACTAATTTGTTAAGAATTAGTCGGATTGAAGCTATAGCATC